TCCAGCTACTTTATCACCTACTTTGATTTCACGTTTCTGTGAAATATATACACGAATCCTTTCTGGATTATAATTGGAAACCCCTTTTCTATGGATCCATCTCACATCAATAACTCGACCCCTTCCCCCTATAGGTAGTCTTAGAGAAGTTTCTTTTGAAGTGGATACCTGAATGCCAAGTATAGCTCGTAATAATCTATCCTCCGGGGCATATGAAGATTCGCTCGCTGTCTGAGGTGTTAATTTACCTACTAAGATATCACCTGTTTCTATCCAAGATCCCAGCATCACAATTCCATTTCTGTCTAAATTTCGGAGTAAACGAGCCTCTAAATGCGGAATATCCTTAGTGATTCTTTCAGGACCTTGGCTTGTTACATGAGTCTGAATTTCATATTTCCGGATGTGAAAAGAAGTATAAATATCTTCATAGACCAGACGTTCGCTAATTAGTACTGCGTCTTCAAAATTGTAACCTTCCCATGGCATATAAGCTACTAATACATTTTTTCCTAAAGCGAGTTCCCCACCAGCTGTAGCCGCACCACCCGCTAGAATTTGTCCCTTTTTAATGTATTTACCCCGCTTAACCTGAGTTTTTTGATGCATACAAGTATTTTTGTTGGAACGTTGATACATAACTAATGGAATGCTTAGAGTATCCCCATTACTTGAGAAAATGATCTTTTGAGTATCAGTAGAAATGATTTTTCCCTTGCGTTCGGCTATAGCTGAAATCCCCGAATCTAGAGCCGTTTGGCCTTCCAACCCAGTTCCAACAATGCACTTCTCGGACCGAGAAAGGGGAACTGCTTGGCGCTGCATATTAGAACTCATTAAAGCTCGATTCGCATCATTATGCTCGATAAAAGGAATGAGGGAAGCTCCAATCGAAAAATATTGGAAGGGAAAAATGCTTCTAAGATGAATCTCTTCCCATGCAATAGTCAGGAATTCTTGACGATATCGAGCAGGAACAACCTGTTGTTCTTGAATACCCCGATTCAAGGCCAAAGAATTTCCTGCTGCTACCATATAATATTCATCTCTATTTGGTGATAAATAAACCATCTGTGCCTCTTTTGATCTCTCAGATAATTTATAAAACGGACTCTCTATAGATCCCCAATAACCAACCTTCACATGAATAGCTAATGATCCGATAAGTCCAACATTGATTCCTTCGGACGTGTCAATAGGACAAATACGTCCATAGTGACTCGGGTGGATATCTCGTATCCGAAAACTAGCAGTTCGCCCCGTCAATCCTCCAGGACCCAAATAACTCCATTTTCGCCCATGAACAATTTGTGTCAACGGATTAGTTCGATCCAAAACTTGAGATAAAGGGTGTAGGCCAAAAAACGATTCATAAGTAGTTGTTAATGAAGTTGAAGTTACCAAATTTTGAGGAGTCGGTATCAATTTATGCCTGATTGCTCCACATATAGTTCCTCGAACCGTATTTTCTAAACGAACAAGAGCCAATCCGAATTGATCCTGTAATAGATCTGCTACAGAACGAATACGTTTATTTTTCAAGTGATTCATATCGTCAAGTGTACCCATTCCCAATTTCATTCCAATCAAATGATCCACAGCAGCCAATAGATCTCGTGGTAACAAAAAAGTATTGTTTTGGGGTATATCAAGATTCAGTCTCCGGTTCATATTTCGTCGACCAATCTTTCCTAATTCACATCTTTGTTGAAAAAATTTCTTTTGTAATTCCTTGCATAAGGACTCAGAAAATACCGGATCCCCCCCTACACAGGCAAATTGTTGATAAAACTCCAAAATAGCACTTTCTTTTGAACCAATATTTTTTTTCTCTTTATCATTCGGGAAAGACAAGAAAATTTCAGGGTAACAAACATTATCTAGAATTTCTCTTATATTCGAACCCATAGCTGATGATAGAACTAGAATAGATATTTTTTGTTTTCTACTTACACGGGCCCATATCCTTGCTTTTCTATCAATTTCTAATTCCGACCTTCCCCCCCAATCCGATATTATAGTACTGGTATAGACAGAAATTCCGTTATGTTCCAATTCTGAACGGTAGTAAATACCGGGACTTTGCAATATTTGGTTGATCACAATTCGGTATATTCCATTTACTATAGAGGTTCCAAAAGAATTCATTATAGGGATGTTTCCAATAAAAACGGTTTGTTCTTGCATATTTCTACCGGTTTTCCAAATTAAGACCGCGGGTACATATAATTCAGAAGAATATGTGAGTGATTCATACACAGCATCTCTTTCTTTTATCAAGGGCTCTACCAATTGATATGTTTCCACAAATAATTGAAATTCAATTTCTTGATCTCTATCTTCAATTTTTTGAAACTTATGAAATTCTTCCGTCAAGCCCTGATTAATGAACCTACAAAATCCCTCAAATTGTATCTGACTAAATCCAGGTATTGTGGACATTCCCTCATTTCCATTCTGGAGCATCTTAATCTGAAGTTTCCTCTTTATTGAAAAAATCCCATTATTGGCTTGGCTCACTATTCATCGAACCCTACCGATTGATCTAGCAATGATGGAATGGATATTCTGTTTACTGAATCACATAAAATTTTAGTCAACTCCATCCATATATATCATACATATGAACGGAAGCAAGACAGAGAAATGGAGGGCATTTTCGATGCAAATTCGAATTTGAGCTTGAGCCAGGTACAAATAGAAAGAAATGGAAATTGATAAAGCATTCCTGGGAAGAATTCTGTCACTTAGGCTGATGGAGTCTTTTATCGGATATCTAAATTGATCCAATTTAGACCTAATTTACCTAATTCTTTTATTATGATATTACGATCAGGGTACAAAAAATAAAAAATCAATGAATTCAGGATTGAATCTGCTCTCTATGAATAAGATAAAATAAAAACAGAAGAAAACAGCATAGAGTTTCTCTTTTTTTAGCACACGCAATTGAATGTTCAAAAAGGAATTCGCAAATCTTTTTTTGTTTGGTAGTAGAATTTATAAAATACAATGGAATTGCGTACGTATATAGTGATAGGAGTCATCTTTAGGAAGTACATGCCAATATAGCTCCGTATATCACATCTTTTATCATAATTGAACTTGGTGCAACATAGGTTCAGTTGCACTCTATCATAATGTCTATCTTCTATTCATATTCAATGAAATATTCAAGCACGATGATCCTATATAGGGATAGGATATGTGCATAATAAATAGACCCGGGCTCGGTATCCACGTATAAAAATATCTGTTCTGGAGTTTACACTGTTCTGGGGTTTACATATACACATATATTTTCTTATAATTAGAATTGATAATGATTAGTCGTAAATCAATTGGATTTTGCATCCATTAAGATAATACAAATGGAGATACAAAATTAAGAGCTGTTCGCTAATTCAAAGTAAGAAAAGTAAGTAAGAGTAGAAGAGTAATAAGTAAATAGTTAATGAAATAAAGAGTGAATTATTCTAAATTGCCCTGCATTTTACAGTCTGTGCTGTGACCGGGGCCGGGAATCTTTTCACTTTTCTCTAGATTTGATAGAAAAGTGAAAAGAGAAGGTAAGTTTTTAAGCGACGCGTGTTTTGAGATAAAATCAATCGAAGAAAAGAATAGAAACAGGATCCAATAAAAAAGAGGAATTCTTTTTTGGAAAAGATAAGTACAATGGGATTCAAGATCCAAAAATAAAAGGAATTAAGAAAGTAAAAAATTCAAATCAAAACAAAATGAGGAGAGGAATAGAAAGAGAATAATAATAAAGAAATAATAAATAGGATTCTAGAAATTCTAGAAAGATAAGAATATATGATTTCTTTATCCATTTTGGATGGAATTTGGCGGCATGGCCAAGTGGTAAGGCGGGGGACTGCAAATCCTTTATCCCCAGTTCGAATCTGGGTGTCGCCTGATCAACAAAAAAAGACTTGGAATTTCTTAATCCTGTTGATCGAACTTGACGAATCCTTGTCCCGCAAAAGCATAGGCAAGGGCTAGGTCTGTCGATACTTTATTTTGAGAACCCGTAGGGCCTATAAAAAAAAGACTGTCATCTTTTTTCTCAAAATCTGGGTTCTGAGTGTGGCTCAAACAGGTACCAATAAATCTGAAGCAACCCAATCTTCTTAATGATCGGTTTGGGCTATTCTGAATTGAATCAAATAAAAGAAATAGTGAGAATCATTCTGGGCATCAGAACTATGAAAGTAATAAGAAAGTAAGAAGTTGGAAATCTTGGTATACAAAGGTTCCTAAGAGACACTCCTTTTTGGTAAGAAAGGATTCTAAAAAAGACTATAAAATTTTACACTATAACTTCCTTAATACTTAATATTGAAATATTGAGGTAGTGTCTACTAACTCTGTCTGCGATGAGATTAGGTTGGATAGGCTGATGGTAAATTCATTTAATAATTGTGGAAAGAACTGATTTGTATCCAGACTCACTAGAGGCTCTGAGTGCTGCTCATAAATTGAATCAGAATGGTTGAACGGCTCTTCTTTTTTTTCTTATATCTTATATTTTCTTTCATTCTATTTTTCTTTCTATTTGTATATTTTTTGTCTATTTTATTTGATTTTTTATTATTCTATTTTCTTTTTTTTTTCAATTCTTTCTATTTCAATAGAATTCTATTGAATAAGAAATCTAGGAAATCTTTATGAGTGGATTTATGAAATTTTTTCATAAAGAGCCGTAAGTAAGAATCCTATTTTGACTCTGCACCATTCATTCCACTATGATTATGAATCAATAATGGAATAATTCCTTCAATAGGGGACATCATTCACATGGATATAGTAAGTCTCGCTTGGGCTGCTTTAATGGTAGTGTTTACATTTTCTCTTTCACTTGTAGTATGGGGAAGGAGTGGGCTTTAGAGCTAGGAATATTACTAATTTAGTACTTTACTGAAAAATCTACTTGTATCAATTGTGATCGTTTTGCGAAAGCTGAAAAAAGACTTGACTTGCTTTAGTTTATCTATATC